ATCCTAGCAACAATCTAACCTATTTCATAGATATTTGGGCAGGAATTGACGAAAAACCAATACCGGTATTAGTGTTTATTAGTATTAATGTTGAATAGAAATCTAAATGGGGCGTGGCCAAGCGGTAAGGCATCGGGTTTTGGTCCCGCGACTCGGAGGTTCGAATCCTTCCGTCCCAGAGCAGTCCGATTCTATACAGAATAAAGATTGTTCTCTCTAACACTCTTCTGTTTAAGAGTGTAATGTTGAATACAATGTGATCATTGTTTATGATTGCTAATGATTCTTTTCTGAATCAGATCTTTCTCTCTCACAAACCGAATCGAGTGCAAATGACATGCAGATGTAACTAAATCCATTTGTGATCCAGGTAGGATGGGAACATAGATCAATGCATAATTCAAAAAGAAAATCAATCAGATGGGCCATTCAGTGTATGCCCATGCCCGTCTCGATCATATTCATATTGAAGCTAGTTACTTATCGAAACTTTACGTGCCATATCTATTTGAATTATCAATGCTGTATTCTGAATCGAAATGCGAACGACAAGCCTCTGGATTCCCTATCTATAATAAAGTCAATTCTAGATTCCCTATCTAAAGAAGAACTCGTCCATTCGTGTTCCTTATAACTTTATAAAAAATTCAAATAAATTATAAAATATATTATAAATGAAATTGGTTCATTCATACAGGTAGTTAATCAAATTGAATCTTTGCTGAGACTTCTCCAGATAAATGAAATAGAAATACCTACTATTTATATAGTATAGATAGTCTAGAAAAATAAAAATAGAAATTACTATGTACCGATTGAGCCAATGACTATTCATGATTCCATATTGAATCAATTCCATACCGGTTCCAAACTAGAGGAATGTTATGGTAAAACTTCGTTTAAAACGATGTGGTAGAAAGCAACGTGCGACTTGAAGGACATGATCAGTCGTGGATTATTACATCCGCCATTTGATTATATATATAATATAGGATATAGGAATGAAGGTGCTCTTGGCTCGACATAGTTTGTTCTGTTCTACTAGAACGTCCATTTTGTTGGGTTATAATGGAAATAGTACATGATGAAGCTCGAGCAGAAAGTATTGATTCATTTCTCAGAGGCAAGAATCTAGGGTTAGTGTCAATCAATAAGTTGGAACAACTTCGTAAGTATATCTTCGATATAGAAATCGAAAGGATTCAATTCGAACAAAAGTTGCAAATCCAAAAGTAAATAAATTATGTTGGAATTGGTAAAACTTTTTCGATCAAAAGTGTATCACACGGGAATCTATCGTTCGTATGATTTTTCGATAGAAAGAAATCACAAAAGGTATGTTGCTGCCATTTTGAAACGATTAAGGATCACCGAAGTAATGTCTAAACCCAATGATTCAAAGAAAAGATAAAGGATCCCGGAACAAGAAAACGCCATTTTCAATTGTCTCAACAACTGGATCAGAATGAGGAATCAAAAAATTTGATTCTAAACGAGACAAACAAAAGGGGTTCGAGACAGCTCAATAAATGAAATGCCTGGGCCTAAGGATTTTCCTTTGAACTCTTTTGGAATTATCTAACTTGAGTTATGAGTACGGATGATTTTTGATTTTTCAGGGAGTAAGAAGAAAAAACGAATCAAATCATAGTCTAATCGATTTGATGATTTTTTGGATCTATTTGTCACTATATACATAAATTATACAAAAATTCGAATCATTCTTTCTTGAGCCGTACGAGGAGAAAACCTCCTATACGTTTCTAGGGGGGGCATTGTTCATCTACATCTATCCCAATGAGTCATCTATCGAATCGTTGCAATTGATGTTCGATCCCGAAGAGAAGGAAGAGATCTTCGGAAAGTGGGCTTTTACGATCCGATAAAGAATCAAACTTATTCAAATGTTCCCGCTATTCTATATTTCCTTGAAAAAGGCGCTCAACCTACAGGAACCGTTCATGATATTTCAAAGAAGGCAGAGGTCTTTAAGGAACTTCGCATTAATCAAATTAAATTCAATTAATTACATTACTAAAATAAAAAAGAAAAGAAAGAGGGGGTAGCCCCTATGCTCGTTTTGTGTAATTTTTTCTTCACTATTCCCCGTTTTTTTTTTCTTGCTCTATTCTTATTTCTTATTTTCTATTCTATTAGTCTCTCATATGATCCCATATTATATATTTGACTAATATAAAAATAACATAACAAATAACGACAAAAATTTCTTCTACTTCTATGTGATTATGTGATATGAGACGGATAGAAAAAAGATCAAATGAATAGATACACTAGCAAGATCTATGAACTAACAGGATCTATTAGATTATGGGATTACCCTCAATCGGGTAGTTTTTGTTGAGACTCCATCAACAAAAAAGGAGTCAAGCTTGCTTATTGTACCTTGATTGATATTGAATAAACCCGAGATTTTCTTCTTCCGTATTGTTATTTTGCTGTTTCATCCACACTTTTTTTTTATTTATGTGGATCATCTATGTAGTGCCAATCCAACACAGGTCCTTTTTTTTTCTGTATTATTAAATTGCATTTCTTTTGGTTTCTTAACGTTCATATTGACAATAGTGTATTGATCAAATATAATTCGATCGTAGATAAATAGATCTATTTATCTACGTCCTATAAGTTTCGTTTTTTACTTTACTTCATGCAACTGATGGGTTCGTTGGATTCGATGTGACACAAGAAGTCTCTTTTGAATGCAAAAAAAATATATGGATAAATTAAATAAAGAAAATTTCTAGCCCGTCCTTTTTTTTTTTTTTCTTTATTTATCTGATAATGTATTTTATTTTGTATCTGATCTGTTCGTTTTTAGGTTAATAATCAAGCATAAAAATTTTTTTTATTGGGTTGCTAGGTCAATGTTTTGATGGGGTCGTGAAATCCAACCTCGTTAGTTATTTTTTTTTTTTTTTGATTCCGATTGTATCTACACACCTCATATCTACACACCATAATTACATTATTCGGGTTGCTAACTCAACGGTAGAGTACTCGGCTTTTAAGTGCGGCTAGAATCTTTTACACATTTGGATGAAGGAACGGATTCGTCCATACCGTTGGTAGAGTTTGTAAGACTACGACTGATCCTGAAAGGGAATGAATGGAAAAAACAGCATGTCGTATCAATGGAGAACTATGAAAATACTTCATCCTCACCGGATCGGTACAAAATCTTCAAAATATTGTTTGATTTCTTAGAGCGGGACAAAAAAAGAAATTCATGGTTAGGTCGAGCGAATAAATGGATAGAGCCCTACGGCTCCAATTATAGGGAAACAAAAAACAACGAGCTTCTGTGCTTAAATCGAATGATTACCCGATCTAATTAGACGTTAAAAATAGATTAGTGCCTGATGCGGGAAAAGGTTCTCCCATAAGTGGATTATCGATTTTTTTCTGAATCCTAACTATAGCTCTATTCTGGAGTGGAAACGAATGTGTAGAAGAAACGGTATATTGATAATGATAATTTATTCCAAAGTCAAAAGAGCGATCGGGTTGCAAAAATAAAGGATTTCTAACCATCTAGGTATCCTATAATGAACACAAATTGGATGGAAAAAGAGAGAATCCGTTCATTAGCCTATCTGTCTACGAGGTATCTATGCTTTTCTTACTATATACCTTATACCTTGTTTTGACTGTATCGCACTATGTATTATTTGATAACCCATGAAATCCCCTGTCTGTGGTTCAAATCTAATTTCAAATGAAGGAATTACAAAGATATTTAGACATAGATAGATCTCGACAACAAGACTTCCTATATCCACTTCTCTTTCAGGAGTATATTTATGCACTTGCTCATAAGCATGGTTTAAATAGATCGATTCTTGTGGAAAATTTCCATTTAGGTTATGACAAAAAATCCAGTTCACTAATTGTGAAACGTTTAATTACTCGAATGTATCAACAGAATCATTTGATTATTTCGGCTAATGATTCTAACCAAAATCCATTTGTTGGGCACAAGAATAATTTTGATTATCAAATGATATCAGAGGGGTTTGCAATCATTGTGGAAATTCCATTCTCGCTGCGATTAGTATCTTCCCTAGAAGGGAAAGAAATATTCAAATCTCATAATTTACGATCAATTCATTCAATATTTCCCTTTTTAGAGGACAAATTCTCACATTTAAATAATGTATTAGATATACTAATACCTTACCCCATCCATCTTGAACTCTTGGTTCAAACCCTTCGTTGTTGGATACACGATGCCCACTTTTTGCATTTATTGCGATTCTTTCTCTACGAGTATTGTAAGTGGGATAGTCTTATTACTCAAAAAAAATCCATTTCTTTTTTTTCAAAAGAGAATCGCAGATTATTCTTGTTCCTATATAATGCTCATGTATATAAATGCGAATCCATATTCGTTTTTTTCCTTAAACAATCTTCTCATTTACGATCAACCTCTTCTACAGCCTTTCTTGAGCGAACACATTTCTATGGAAAAATAGAACATCTTGTAGTAGTTTTTCGTAATGATTTGCAGAACATCCTATGGTTGTTCAGGGATCCTTTCATGCATTATGTCAGATATCAAGGAAAAGCCATTCTGGCTTCAAAGGGGACTTCTCTTCTGATGAATAAATGGAAATATTACTTTGTCAATTTCTGGCAATGTTATTTTGACTTGTGGTATCAAACGGATAGGATCCATATAAACCAATTATCCAATCATTCCATCAACTTTCTGGGCTATTTTTCAAATGTACGACTAAATCCTTCAGTGGTAAGGAGTCAAATATTAGAAAATATCTTTATTATAGATATTGCTATTAAGAAGTTCGATACCATAGTTCGAATTATTCCTTTGATTGGATCATTGGCTCAAGCGAAATTTTGTAATGTATCAGGGCATCCCATTAGTAAGCCGGCTCGGGCTGATTCATCTGATTCTGATATTATCGCTCAATTTGGGCGGATATGCAGAAATATTTCTCATTATTACAGCGGATCCTCAA